ACTTATTAAATTGGAAGGATTCATCCAATTCAAAATTAATTATGTTTCGAAATTCCATAATCCAATTTTTCAATTTATAATTGACCCTTGGATACAAATGACGAGAATTATATTCTTCCTCGAATCTTTCATTGAGAGGTAAAGGATTTAATCCTTTTAAAAGAAATAAAGTTTTGATCGGAATTAGGAATAAAACCGAAGGACCCCTTAACTATCAAGGGGAGTAATAGAACGAATCACACTTTTACCACTAAACTATACCCGCTACAATGTGATTATTGTATATAATCACACCTTTATCGAACAAGGGAATTGGGCAGAATCAAAATAGGATCAAATCCTGAAAAGTAGAGCATTTTGTCAGAGGACTTTAAAAATAGGAAAAAGATACTAACTCAATACCAAGTTCTTTCTTTTTTATTTGAGATATCTCTTTCTAGACCCTTCCTTCTTTATCTTTTTTTTCTTTATACTTATTATATTATAATTTATTATATTATAATTCTTTATATTTCATTTTTAGAATTTAATAATGTATATTATATAATTTACAATTTACATAAATGAAATATAAATTAAATAAAAAAAAAGTAAATAGAAATATATAAATAAAAATAGAAAAAAAAAAAGAAATTAAATAAAATTAACTGACAAAAGTTCTATCTATCCATATTCTCTAGAATATATCTAGATTCTCTATAATATATATTAATTTTATATATTCATATATTACTATATAATACCTACATATAGAATTCTATTATTAATTAGATAATATCTATATATAACCTATATAATCTATATAAAAAAAGAGGGGTTTGCTCAAGTATTATTTTTTCTGTGCTGTAACATATTAATTATCTTTTTTTTTTTTCATTAGGAGAGATGGCTGAGTGGACGAAAGCGTCGGATTGCTAATCCGTTGTACGAGTTATTCGTACCGAGGGTTCGAATCCCTCTCTTTCCGTTTTGCTTTTTGACAGTAAAATACATCAAATCCTAATACTATTTATAAAAATAGAAAAATAAAGCAAGGAAGCCTTTTTTTTTCTTATTCTTCGCGTCCAGGATTACGTCCTGGATCATTAGATAGGAATCCGAAGATGAAGAGAGAAACAAAGAATATCACTACGGTGTAAACAAAGAGTTTAAGAGTAAGCATTACACAATCTCCAAGATCTTAAAAAAAAAAGAGAATAGATTTTCTGTTTTTATACGACATAGTTTGATTTTGACACCAAGAAATGAAAATTAAAAAATGAAAATGAAGCGATTTCTAGTATTTATAGAAATGGACTAGAATCTTTAGAAATAGAAAAGCGTTTTCAAAAATGGATTTGTAATAAGAGTTGAGTCTTTCATTACCATTACAAAAAATTTTTTCATACCAACAATTCGATATTGTGATGAACTCTAAGTAGGGTCTTTCGGTGAAAAAAGGGCCAGAATAAAGGGGCGATCAAAATTTATTACGGCTATCCGAGAATTTCAATGTTTGAATTGAGGGTTCGTTTATATTGTAAGACTTATTTGATTTGATCTTTTCAATTGTTAGACTTTTTCTAGGCAAGTATTAAGGATCTTATCGAAAACTTACAGCAGCTTGCCAAACAAAGGCTAAGAGGAAAAAGAGAAGAGGTATTACTGGCATAAAGTCCACGATTGGATTTAAAAAAGCATAAGCCTCGGGTAATTTCGCGAATAAAAAACTATTCGAAAAAAGGGCAGAATTAAAACAGATACAGATTAAATTAAAGATATTAATCATAACAAAATTTTGGTCTTGGAGATAATTTTGATTGAATTATTAAGATGTTTTTGATGTAAGGAAAAAATGAAGAAAGGAAAATAAGGCAGATTAAAACAAACCTCTTGTGATTTGAACGCACCCAATCAAAAAATCTTCAATTCTTACACCTTCAATTCTTACAAGAGAATAGAAGAAATCATAATTTCATACAATATCTTAATTGAATTATATGTAATGATCAATAAATTCGGTTTCATTCTATCTCCACATGTGTGAAAATCCCGGCAATAATCAAATGGATTCTTTATATATTTGGTTGGAACAAACTGGACTTGACAAACAAGGAATACCCATATTAGTCTTTTTTTTAGTAGTGTCAAATAGACAGAATGGGGCGTGGCCGAGCGGTAAGGCAACGGGTTTTGGTCCCGGTGATCAAAGGTTCGAATCCTTTCGTCCCAGCAGAAGATATTTTTTTATATCTGAATAAAGATGTCATAATCCAAATTGCCCTTTAACCTGCTAAATCTTATTTTATAAGAGTCAAATATGGGCGAGACTTTGAATTCTTTTTTTTTTTTTAATGATTTCGATAAGAATCACTTTTTTTTTTCACAAATTGACTCGAGTTGAAATAATATGTAATACGTAAATGGAACGGAATCCATCTATGTTATGATTCAGGTAAGTTTGAATTTGCAATCATACATTCTAAATCGAAATGGGAAAGTAGCTTCTATCTGCTCTTATCTCTTAAATAAGATAACCCAATTCCATTTTGGATTTATGAATTCTCTGACCAAAAGGTGACCCTGGTACTAGTTGAATTCAATCAAGGGAAAGACGGGTTTAGATTAAAAAAAAAGATTCTTTTTTTATCATTACAGCATTCATATAAAGTGATATAAAGTGATATAAAGTGAGGGTGCAATGCAACTAGCTAGAAGTTAATTTTTATTAATTTCTAATGGAATATTTTCATTTTAATATTTGTATCTGTCCATTCCAAATCTCATTAACAAAACAAAATTACATATGTAAAGATACTTTTTCTTTGAATTTTAGGGTTTTGGCCTTTGTCTCTAATCTAAAATCTAATAAGCAATTGGAATTCTATTCAATTCAATCTTCTAAATAGAATAGAAAATAGGAAATTTTTCAATTCAATATATTTTTTTTTAATGATTAAATGACTGATTTAATGACTTATTATCAGTATTTTTTTCTATCTATATCTATTTCTTTTTATTTATATTTTGATTTAGATATATATATATAGAATTCGATATCTTATATATATATATATAATATATATATATTTTATATACATTTTTTATAAAATAAAATATTTCAAATAAAATATTTTTTATAAATTTTCTATCTTCTAATTCTATCTTATAATAAGAAGATAGAAAAATTCTATTTTTTATTAATGTTCTATATCGTATATATGGTTTAATCTTATATGGTTTATATTAAAGCTATCTGTTATTTCTTAGTGTATTGGATATGTATTCTAGTTATATATTCCGCTTTTTATTGGAAATTTTATTGGGAAAAAAACAAATTAATATTAATAAATTAATATTAATGCTAAAATAAAGAAATCAATCTATATAATAATAGAATATTAATATATAAATAGAATAATAAAATATAAAGAATAGACTAATAAATTACAAAATTCAATTCAAAAATATAAGTATAAAAAGATATAAGTATAAAAGTATAAAAAAAAATAGAAGCAATTAGATATTGTATTTAATAATATAAGTAAATATAAGAAAAATTTAAGTAAAAATCAAATCTAAAAATAGAAATATTATAAAAAAAAGAAATATAACACAATATAAACCAAGTAGATAATATATATATATTGTCTACTTGGTTTATATTGATATTCTTTGATTTGCATTCATACACTAACTAAAATAGTTCTTTTTACTGATACTCAAATTTTTCTTCAGATACTTACATATGTAAGTAATCAGATACTTACATATGTAAGTAAAAAGTGTAGATTACTATGTACTGAACGAGTACCGGACGAACTAATGACTATTCATGATTCCATAATTGAATCAATTACAGACCGGTTCAAAACTAGAGGCATGGTATGGTAAAACTTCGTTTGAAACGATGTGGTAGAAAGCAACGTGCGACTTGAAGTACATGATCGGCTGTGGACGTAAAAACCCACCACTTTTTTATATGGAAATGAAAGTGCTCTTGGCTCGACATCCTTTATTTGGTTTCCGTGTTTTTTGGGGGGTTGGAATGGGAAATAGTACAGGACGGAGCTCGAGGAGGAAGTATTTATTTATTTTTCAAGGGAAAGGATCTAGGGTTAGTTAATACAAATTAATAAGTTGGAACAGCTTCGTAAGTGTTTTTTTGATATCGAAATCGAAAGGATCCGATTTCAAATGAAAAAAAAAAGAAAGTTTTTTGAAATTTGTACAACTCTTTTCGATCAAAAGTTTATCATGCGGAAATCGATCGTTCGTATGATTCTTTTTTTTGTGATTGATTTCTTTCTATCACTATAATCTATCAATGTAAATAAACTATCAATATAAATAAAAAGAAAAAGGGGCGTGTTGCTGCCATTTTTTTTGAAATAAAAGATTGACGAAGTAATGTCTAAACCCAAGGATTCAAGGCAAAGAGAAAGGATCCTGGAACAAGGAAATACCGTTTTTAATTGTCTCAACAACTGGATCCGAATGAAGAATCAAAATGGATTTTAAACGAGACAAACAAAAAAAGGGGTTAAAGACCACTCAAGAAAAGAAAAGCCTAAGCATTTTTTTGAGCTATTTGAGAGTTATCCAACTTGAGTTATGAGAGTCGAAATGCTTTTTTGTTCTTTTTTTTTTTTAAAAAAAAAAAAGAACAAAAACAGAAGGGTTTAATGTCTAAGTGATTTGTTGGGTTTATGGATTTATTTAACATTCTGAGTCCATACATAGACAGAACTTCTAATCATTTTGTTTTCTCGAGCCGTATGAGGAGAAAACCTCATATACGTTTCTAGGGGGGGGTATTAGTCAATTACACCTATCCCAATGAGCCGTTTATCGAATCGTTGCAATTGATGTTCGATCCCGAAGAGAAGGAAGAGATTTTCGAAAAGTAGGTTTTTATGATCCGATAAATAACCAAACCTATTTAAATATTCCCGCGATTCTTGATTTCCTTGAAAAAGGTGCTCAACCTACAGGAACTGTTCATGATATTTCAAAGAAGGCAGGGGTTTTTACGTAACTTAGTCTTAATTAAACTGAAAAAGAATTCAATTAATGAAATACAAAAAAGAAAGAGGGTGTGGATGACTTGTGTATAGCTTTATACAAATTTTTCTTTACTATATACTATTTCTCCCCCCTCTTTCCTTTTTGTATTCTTTTTTTTTTTCTTTTTGCTTTTAAGTATTTATTTAATGTTATAAATATTTAATATTTAATGTTAATAGAAATATAAAGGTTAATATAGAATACTGTGTTCTCATAATATTAAAGTAAAGAAATAAAAAAAATAAAAAATCGAAAAAGACTCTTTTTCGATCTTTTATCAACGTTTATCTTCAATATTCACAATTATATTGACAACAGTGTATTGAACAAATATAATTCGATCGTAGATAATTTATCCCTGTTCCATAGGTTTGGTTTTTTACTTAACTTCATTCAAATGAGGGGTTCTTTCTTTGAATTTTTAATTTCTTGTATCACAAGTATCACAAGAAATTGTTTTTTGTGTGATACACAAAAAACAATTTCTTATTAAATAAAAAAATCTGAATTTTTTTTTGATCTGATCTTACCATTTAATATTCAGAATTAGACATTTTTATAAAAAGAAATTCTTGCTAATTGAATGTTTTGATTTTATTGCGTCATCAAATTTGAATTTTTTATTCCGATTGTATCTACACATTCGAATTATTTTGGGGTTGCTAACTCAATGGTAGAGTACTCGGCTTTTAAGTGCGACTAGCCTCTTTTACACATTTGTACGAAGAAAGGGATTCGTCCATACCATCGGTAGAGTTTGTAAGGCCACGACTGATCCTGAAAGGACTGGATGGAAAAAACAGCATGTCGTATCAATGGAGAATTCTAAGAATATATTTGAAGAATGTATATATATATTATGGATCGGTACAAAATCGTTTTTTGTGCGGAACAAAAAAATGAATTGAATTCAAAGTTGGGTCCAGTGAATAAATGGATAGAGCTCTATGACGCCAAATTATAGTTATAGGGAAACAAAAAGCAACGAGCTTCTGTTCTTAATTTGAATGCTTACCCGATCTAATTTAATGTTAAAAAAAATTAGCTCCTGGTACGGTAAAAGTTTTTCTCCTGAGTGGATTATTGATTTTTTATGAGTCCTAACTATTAGTGATTCCCTATTCTGTATGGGTTAGACGTGAATGTGTAGAAGAAGCAGTATATTGATACGGAAAAGAGAGTTTTTTTCCAAAATCAAAAGAGCGATTGGGTTGAAAAAATAAAGGATTTCTAACCATTTTGTTAGCCTATACCGAACTCAATTAGGTGGCAAAAGAGAGGATAGAGAATCCGTTGATGAATTTATCTGTCCTGAGGTATCTATTCTTTTCTTACTAGAATACCCTGTTTTGACTGTATCGCACTATGTATCATTTTAGAATCGAAAGTATCCCCTATCTTTGGTTCAAATCAAATTTTAAATGGAGGAACTTAAAGTCTATTTAGAACTCAATAGATCTAGACAACATAACTTCCTATACCCACTTCTTTTTCGGGAGTATATTTATGCACTTTCTCATGATCATGGTTTTAATAGTAATAGATCACTTTTTTTGGAAAATGCGGGTTCTGACAATAAATTCAGTTTACTGATTGTAAAACGTTTGATTACTCGAATGTATCAACAAAATCTTTTGATTAGTTTTTCTAATGATTCTAATCAAAATCCCTTTTTTGGGCACAATAAGAATTTGTATTCTCAAATGATATCGGCTGGGTTTGCAATTATTGTGGAAATTCCATTTTCCCTACAATTCGTATCTTATTTACAAGGGAAAGAAGGAGTAAAATCTCATAATTTCCAATCAATTCATTCAATATTTCCTTTTTTAGAGGACAAATTCTCACATTTAAATTATGTGTTAGATGTACTAATACCTCATCCCATCCATCTGGAAATCCTGATTCAAGTCCTTCGCTACTGGGTAAAGGAGTCCTCCTCTTTGCATTTATTACGGTTCCTTCTCTACAAGTATTGTCATTTTAAGAGTCTTATTACTCCAAAGAAATCCCCCCTTTTTTTGAATCCAAGATTTTTCTTGTTCCTATATAATTCTTATGTATGTGAATACGAATCCATTTTCCTTTTTCTCCGTAACCAATCCTCTCATTTACGATCAACTGCTTCTGGAATCTTTCTTGAACGAATCCATTTCTATCGAAAAATAGAGCATCTCGTAGAAGTTTGTGCTAATGATTTTCAGGCTAACCTATGTTTGTTCAAGGATCCTTTCATACATTTTGTTAGATATCAAAGAAAATCAATTCTTTTTTCCAAGGATACGCCTCTTCTGATGAATAAGTGGAAATTTTACTTTATCGATTTATGGCAATATTCTTTTTACATGTGGTCTCAATCAGGAAGGATACGGATTCGGATAAACCAATTATCAAAAAATTCTCTCGATTTTCTGGGTTATCGTTCAAGTATACGATTAGATTCTTTAGTGGTGC